TCCATTTTGCATCATATCTAACTGATTCCTTGGTTCGGAACGAAGAAGCAATGTCACTCGATTATTATCAAACTGACTGCAATCTTTTTCTGTCCGTGAGGATCCCGCCAGAGCCAGAGCGCCTTCTACTTCTACTTCTAATAGTAATAATAGTAATAGGCCATGAACTAGATCAGAATCATTCTCAACGAATCCATAAGAAGTGATCCAATTTTTTTCATCGGGTCTGGATGAAGACCAAAGATCTTGAGCGACCGATCCGGCAGAACAACTCAAAAGATAAAGAAGTATCGTTAATTTCTTCATGCTCGTTCCAAGTTCGAAGTACCATTTGTACAAATAAGAATCCCCTCCCTTACATGATTTCTTCTTCATATAGATAGATATAGGATCTATGGGGCAATTACTTAGAAGTACATTTTGTGCAACAGCCCTTCCTATCTGATAGAAAAGGATCCCATGATCCTGAACTGATCTTATCTGGGATCGAAAATGCCAAGTTTTTCTATGAAGAGCTGATCTAATTGTATTAGTTTCTATAATGGATTTCTTCTGTGTAATACTAATTGATAGGGCCTCATTGATAAGTGCTACAAGATCTCGTGCATTGGAACCCATGGTTATGGACCCGAATCCAGTAGTATGGAACATCTTCTTTTCCAAGTGAAATCCCCTAGTATATGAAAGAATGAAAAAGTGCTTTCGTTGTTGTGGAAGAAGAAGCCTTCGTATCTTAATGCATGTATTTAATTTATTCGGAGCTATTAGAGCGGGATCCACTTTTTGGGGAATATGAGTCGAAGCAATAACAAGAATCTTTCCAGTGGAACATCTTTCACTGGAGAGATAGTTCTCTAATAGACCGAGGGATAAGTAATTCGACTCATTCACATGCAGATCATGAATGTTTGGAATCCATATTATGCAAGGAGACATTGCTTTTACTAATTCGAATTGAAGGGTGATCTCAAATCGGTCTATTTTCGGCGTCATATACATAGTTAGCACATTCGTCATAGTTAGCAGCTCCATATCAATATCAAGGTCATCATCACTATCATCAATACCATCACTATCATCAATATCGTCACTATCATCAATATCGTCACTATCATCAATATCGATATCATCAATAAGATAACCTTTAAGCTTGTCGTCCAGGAACTTGTTCGGAAATACCGTAATGAAAGGAACATAGGAGTTTGTCGCTAGGTATTTGACCAAACAGGATCGTCCAGTTCCTATAGAACCTATCACTAAAATACCTCTAGAAGGGGATAGGGCTAAGCGGAGCGAAAAGGGTTTTCCATGAGGAGATGGGGAATGAAAACTATTAGCCCCACACGAGGTTTGTGAATAAGTGATTGTCTGATAATGAGCAAGGAATATCCGTCTTTCTGCTAAACAGGATCTATTGAACTCATAATTCATTAGATCCTTTTGATGAATGTCAACTAAGTATCGTAAGGAAATTGATCCCGGTTGTTCAATCATTTGATAACCAGAGTCATTCTTTGATAAATGATCACTATGAGTCAGACTCAATAGAATTTGATCAATCCCTTTTTCTGTCGTTAAGGTGGAGAACTGAACCAAGAATTCTCTTTCTTCATCATCAATCGAATCACTGTTCGCGACCCAGAATTCGATTTTCTCATCAATCCAATCACCGTTCACGTTTTTTCTTTTTCTTATCAATGAATAGATCTCTTTACTTGTACGACTTAGATGTCTCGTATTTCTCGAAAAAATGATTCGATTGATGGGATTTGGTATGATACTTACAAGATCGATGAGATTGATCTTCCAATATTTATTCTTAGAACGTATTGATTTGACCCCATAAGCGGGACCACCACCCAATAGCATGTTGCCACCAGAAGCAGAACCCCGTATTTCTTCCAGAGAATCTCCTAATTGTTCCAGAACAACTAGAAAGAGATTTTTTAACCAGAAAGAATTCAGTTCAGATGTAGGATACCTATCCAGAAGTTTTCGAAATTCCATCATGTATGATGGAATCATCAAAGATTTGATCTTTTCTAACTCTGTCTGTAACTCACTAGAGGCTCGGGAAACAAAGAGAAGATGTATACGAACGAGATATCCAGCAACAAGAAGAAGGAAAAAGATTGAATAGAGGAACTCCCGAGCATTTGTTGATCTCAGATGTGCCCATATCAATGGAACGGGTGACTCATTATTTCGATGAATCATTTCTTCGGGCAGAAGAAGATTCTGTAAACATTGACTCGAAATCTCACTTATCAGAGTCCATTGTGTAAGAATCTTCTGAGGAATTGACCGTGATATATCTGATCCATGCATCATATCATGAAAAACATGAAAAATGGATACAAATTTTTGACTGCTACTTAGTATCGGCAATGGGTCTGAAAGAGTATCTAAAAGGGTGAAATTGAGATATTTGCACCCTATCGAAGTAAGGAACCATGGCATATATGTTTGGAACAGATTCCATTTTGAGAGATTTGAAAAA